TAACTGAGCACTTGTCAAAAAAGCCATATTTTATAAGCGAACGAAGTGAGCGCCATGCGAGCAGAGTGAACGAAGTGAACGATACAGTACATAGCGAACGTAGTGAGCACAGCGAACGATCCCATAATTATAAAAATACACGTATATCAAGCGAACGAAGTGAGCGCCATGCGAGCAGAGTGAACGAAGTGAACGATACAGTACATAGCGAACGTAGTGAGCACAGGAAGCATAGTGAACGTAGTGAACTATCTAATATACTAATATACTAATATACTAATATACTAATATTCAATACTATAATACTTGATAATCTAATACTATAATATCTAATAGTGAACGTAGTGAACCATATATCTAATACTATAATATATTAATATACTAATACTATAATATCTAATAATACTAAAACATATAATAGACCTTTTATTCATTGTCCATACTAGATAGGGGAGGGTAAAATATATATATAAATTAATTCTATATATAAATTCAATGCTATGCTCACTACGTTCACCTTATACTGTAGCATTCACTGTGTTTGATTAATACAAGATCACTCGCGTTGTAACTGTAACAATACAGTAATACAAAGATAGCAGATACACCAAAGCTACTATTCTATCATAGCAGTAACAAAATAGTTATATAGTGAGTAAGCAATAGAAACACAGTTGTGTGGTTTGAAAATTTGGTGTTTTATTTTTTGTGCAGAGATTTATATTTTGAAATGTGAGAAAGCAGAAGTTCACTGTTTCCAGTCTACAACTGATCTATTTTATACACATAACTATCACGCAAATTGGAGAGGTTTGAGAGTTTTTTGACACATTCAAACTTTCTTTATGTTCTTATCTTGTGATGTATACATGTGTCTCAAAAAGCGCTTAAATGCTCATAGAGCGCATTTTTGAAAGATATCTCATTCTCGAATTTTGCTGTTCATTCTCAAACAGAATGAAACAACCTCTATGTGACACATTCGTGACGCTAGCGCGTCACGAACCATTTGTGATAGATACACAATGAAAAGAAACAGTTGTTCATTTTGTGCGCACAGCTTTTGAAACAGTTTGCGCAAAACAAAGTCACAGAGCATCCTAACACAATCTTCGATTGTGTAGATTGCAATCTTTGATTGCAATCATGGTTGATAAAAACAGCAATCTTCGTATCAACCACAACGCGCAAAATTCTCTCAGTCACACGTAACAGCAATGAACAGAGACAGGATGACACATAACAATAATAAACAGAAACAAGATTTGTATGTATTTCTGTGCAGTAATGGCGCCTTTCCTAGGCAGCGCACTGGCTGGATTGGCCGGACGTTGGCTAGGAGCTCGAGGCAGTGGATGTGTGTCCGTTCTTGGACTGTTTAGCAGTGCACTTTTGAGTGCATTGATTTGGCATGAAGTGGCTTTGGGAGGCTCCATCGTCACCCTGAGTCTAGGATCTTGGTTTGCAGCAAGCACAGTACACGTCGAGTGGAACCTGTGTTTTGATGCATTGACCGCTTGTATGATGATCACAGTGACCGGTGTGAGCGCTTGCGTGCACCTGTACACTCTAGGTTATATGCAAGCAGACCCTCATTTGCCTCGCTTTTTGAGCTATTTGAGCTTGTTTACCGGTGGCATGCTAATCCTGGTCACCGCCTCCGACTTGATCAGCTTGATGGTCGGATGGGAATTGATCGGAGTCTGCAGTTACCTTTTGATTGGATTCTGGTTTCACCGCCTCAGTGCCACCAAAGCCGCCCAAAAGGCAGTATTGGTGAATCGCGTCAGTGACACTGGATTGCTGATCGGTCTGTTCAGGGCATGGTGGTATCTTGGAAGCACAGATCATAGTCTGTTGGCTACCACGAGTACCACCGCTTATTATACGGATTGGATCTGTTTCGCTCTATTGGCCGGAGTGCTTGGAAAATCCGCACAAGTGGGCCTGCATGTCTGGCTCGCAGACAGGATGGAAGGCCCCACCCCCGTGAGTGCACTGATCCACGCGGCAACCCTAGTGACTGCCGGAGTCTATTTGGTAGCTCGAACCAGCCCGCTATGGGAATGCAGCGCGATTGGGCGCCAAGTGTTGGTGTTTGTTGGAGCCGTGACCAGTGTGGTAGCAGCTACCATGGGATTGGTGCAAAACGATATGAAACGAGTGATCGCTTATTCCACTTGTAGCCAACTCGGTTACATGACCGTAGCCTGTGGATTGAGCCACTATAGCTTGGCAATTTATCACTTGATGACCCACGCTTGTTTCAAAGCACTGCTGTTCTTGGGCGCCGGAGTCGCTATTCACGCTACCGCCGACGTGCAAGATCTGCGACGCCAAGGAGGAGCGCACCAGGCTTTGCCTTTGGTATGGGCTTGTTTGTTGCTTGGCACCTTGAGCCTTCTGGGATGGCCTTTCCTCGCAGGCTACTATAGCAAAGATGCCATCTTGGAACTTGCCTGGGCAACACCCGGAGCTGCTGGAAACTATGCTTATGTGGTATTGATGGCTGTGGCAGCACTGACCAGGGCTTACAGTTTCCGCCTTCTAGTGGCTGCTTTCGTGGAACCCGCGAACGCTCGTCGATTGGAAGTAAGCGTACCTGGAGTGCCTCTGACCATGGCACTGCCTCTGGCAGTGTTGTCTTTGGGCAGTATCATCGCTGGTTACGCGTTGAGTGACGCACTGATCGGCTGGGGAAGTCTCTTCTGGCAAAGCAGTGTTTTCACTGCACCTGGAACTATTTATGCCATCGATAGGCATATGATTCCTGTATGGGCAGCATGGTTGCCAGTAGCCACCGTCTTCATTGGACTGGCATACGGAATTGCTTTTGTTTGGCCGTTGCCTTGGTGCGCAGAACCAGTGTACAAAAGCATCTACTTGTTCCTGCTAGCACGTTGGCAATTTGACTATGTGTGGAACCAACAGATCGCCGCTCCAGTATTGAAGATGGGTGCACAGACTTGGCTAGCTTTGGACAAAGGCGTGCTCGAACTATTGGGACCACGCGGATTGACCACAGCAGTCACTTCTTGGGCAGTTCCAAGTGTGCGTCAATGGCAAACTGGAACCGTACATGACTACGCTCTAGTACTCAAAGTATGCGTGGTCTTCGGTCTGATGGCACTCGCTTTCCCAAATTGGTGGCTGGACGTTGGTACCCTAGGCGGTGCAAGGTTGGATGCTCGTGCTCTGTGCGTGGCAGCTTTGTTGGTGATTCTAACGCCTTCAATCTTTTGGTAACGCGTCAGCGTCACCACTGTGTCACATAGGTGACACATTTATCTGTTTATTTATACCCTTTGTACCAAAAACACAATCTCTCTGATTCTTATTTTTGTTTTTACTGTATATAGCACAGCTTTTAATTTTCCGTCATAAGCATACTATTCACACAAAGCGCAAAATCTATCTTTGCTTTTCGTGCTATACAGAATACAGTTTTCAGTCAGTAAGATGTTTTTATGACAATCAGCTTTCTTTCTTGGGCACCCGAAGTGTTCTTCATCAGTGCACTTTTGGCGTTTTTGTGGTACGGAACTGGCCCCGCAGTGAGGCCGGTATCTGAAGCTTGGTGGATGCCTCACCGTGGTGAACTTTCTAGTGTACCAGCAATGGCTCCAAACATCTCTTTGGCAACAGCGGGACCGAACCACAGTGTGACGCACCTAACTTGGTGGTGTGCTACTTTGTGTGTTTTGACAGCACTGCTTTTGGCATACAGTCCCCTGAGCGCAGTGGAGGCGGGAGGATGTTTCGTTCGAGACAGTTTCACGCAACAGCTGGGCAGGGGCTTGATGCTTTACGCCGCTCTGTGCTTGGTAGCAAGGGCGGGTTGGTATAGGATCAGGAAAGTGATCCATACGGAGTATTTGATTCTCGTGCTGTTGGCGCTGTTGGGCCAGCATCTATTGTTGATGTGCACCAATCTAATGGCGCTTTACCTGTGCCTGGAATTGCAATCTTTCTCTCTAGTGGTGCTATGCAGTTTGAACTACTCCAACGCATACTCCGTCGAAGCTGGTATGAAGTATTTCCTGCTTAGCGCATTCAGGAGCTCTTTGCTGCTATTGGGCGTGGGACTGATCTACTGGCAAACCGGACTCGTAGATTGCGGTCACCTGCAAGAATTGCTGTTGTGCACCGCAGGCGAAGCTTCTCTAACCACCTGGATGGGAATCTGGCTGGTGAGCTTGGCGCTGCTGTGGAAATTGGCTAGGGCACCCCTTCACCTATGGGCCGCTGACGTGTACCAAGGCTCTTGGAGCAGTGTGACCTTGTTGATGAGCACCTTGCCGAAAATCTCTGTGCTGGGATTCTGGGCACATCACTGGCATAACGTGTGGTACCAAACCTTCGGCACTGGCTTGAGGTGGTTCAGGGCTGCATCCTTGATCGTAGGCGCAGTCGCTCCTTTGGCTCAAGTTCAAATCAAACGCCTGTTGGCTTTCAGTAGCGTGGGTCATATGGGATTCATGTTGATGCCTCTAGCAGCAGGCAGCGAAGGATTTTCTGCACTTTGGGTGTACTTGATCATCTATTTGATCACCAGTCTGGTGACTTGGGGACTGCTATTCTGGCCTTTCGGACGCCCGAGCAGCGCCGGAGTGGCACCTCAGTATATCTGGGATTTGGCCGGATTGAAAAACTCCAACCCAGCAGCAGCAGCCGCATGGGGAATCGCAGTCTTGAGCCTGGCAGGCCTTCCGCCCGTGGGTGGTTTTCTGGGCAAACTAGGCGTTTTCTGGAGCAGTTTGACTGTTCACCAATACGCGCTGCTGAGCGTGGCGTTGAGGGCAACTCTGTTGGGTAGCGTGTACTATCTGCGAGTGCTGAAACTAGCCTATGTGGACCAACCTACAGCCTGGAGCAGTTTGGGACGTTTTGCACCAGTTACCGCTTATTTGGTGTCTTCCGCATGTCTGGTATTGCTTCTGGTATTGTGGCACGGTGCACCTTTGGTGCTGTTCAGTCACTTGCTGGCATTGGTTTGCTCAGATGTGTTTGAAGTTTTTCTTCACTAACACAATCTTCGATTGTGTAGATTGCAATCTTTGATTGCAATCCATCCTTGATGGTTGGTGACGCTAGCGCGTCACGAATGTGTCACGAATGTGTCACATATGTGACACATTGTATATCTCACTAACACAATCTTCGATTGTGTAGATTGCAATCAAAGACTGCAATCCATCTTCGATGGTGAGGAGATACACGATAAATTTCCATCTATTCTTTCATTCTTTTTCAAAAATCTATGATTCTGTTGTTCTATAAATCGTTTTTGCCTTTAATACAAAACTCGATAAAAGAGTGTCAAAACAAAATAGAGCACATTTGGTTTAATACCCCTTAAAATAAACATAGTGTGCATATTTTTTATAGACAAAGGCGAGTGTGGACTCTATTCACTAAAAAATAGAAAGGGCGTGTAGCTCAACTGGTTAGAGCGCAAGACCGATAATCTTGAGGTCGTAGGTTCGAGTCCTACCAGGCCCACTCAAATCAAGCTTTTCTCCTCATTCCCTCTGATTCTCAGAGAACCTCATCTTTGATGGTTGGTGACGCGCTAGCGTCACGAATGTGTCACATAGGTGACACATCGAGAGAAGCATTAGCAAAGTGTTGAATATGAATTCTTTTATGTATGTTTTTGCAGCATCTGCAGGAGAAGCTTGGCAAATGGTGCCATTGGTGACTCTTCATTGGCCAGCAATGGGTTTGTCTTTTTGGTGCAACACTTGGGCAGTAACGGCAGCACTCGCAGTTTTGGCTGCTGTGGTGTCCCACGAGCAAAACCATAAGGCAGCTCAAGCTGGAAATAGCGCAGTGGCGGGATTGCGAAAAGCAATTGCGGCTTTTTGGAGCACTCAAACTTTGGAACGCGTACATTTGAAATGGCGTTCTTTGAGTTCTCGTAGTGTAGCCCCTCAAGCTACCCCGACGAATCGTCTGGTAGCAGCGTGGGTGTCTTTGAGTCCAGTGCAACGAAAAAATACTTATGTATGGGTAGTTGTGTTGTTCTTCATTCTGCTAGCGAGCAACAGTTTTGGACTGGTGCCTCTATGCAGCGCAGTGACTGGTCAAGCAGGAACCACACTTGGATTGAGTTTGGCTCTGTGGACAGCAATCACTTTGGCAGGAATGCAACGTTTGCGTTCTCGTTTCGTGAAACTATTCTTGCCGAGTGGACCAAGTTGGCCAATGGCTCCTTTGTTCGTGTTGCTGGAATCTATCAGTTATACTTTCCGAGCAATTAGTCTAGGTGTCCGACTTTGGGCAAACATGCTGGCAGGCCACCAACTGATTCATTTGGTGACTGCTTTGGCATTGGTTCCAGTGTTCTGTTTGAATGTATTCATCGGAGCTCCTATCACAGCTTTGGCTGCAGGACTTTTGATGGCTTTGAGTGGGTTGGAAACCATCGTGTGTGTTCTGCAAAGTGGAGTCTTCTGTTTGCTTGCATCTTTCTATTTGCATGAAGGTTTGAGCAAAAAAGACGCTCTTGCACCAGCAGTTTCAGGTATCAAATAGACTTTCTGTTTTCTTTTTCATTCTTTTCTGTTTGCCTCATTCTCAAAGAGAATGAGAGAATCTCACCATCGAAGATGGTGAGATATGCATTTGTTTAACAGTAGCAAATCGTAAAGATTTGCAATCACAATTTGGCGGTTTCCTCGCCATCAAAGATGACGAGAGCTTATGTTTGCTGTTGGAACGGTGTGTATAAATCACGAAATACAAACAAATTTACAGCTTTCGCTTACGGGAACATGGCGCAGTCGGTAGCGCGTTAGCCTGTCAAGCTAAAGGGCGCGGGTTCAAGTCCCGTTGCTCCCGTGTGAGTGTTCTTCGAAACACTCTTTTTATCTATTAAGAAAAAAACATATGAACCTATAGGGTTTGATCCTGGCCCCGCTCGAACGCGTTTAGGTGGTCTAACACATGCGTGTCATAGGTGTTTCTTTTTCCAAAAAAAGCGCAAGTCTTTTTTGGTGTTGAAGACACCTGGCGTCCGGGTGAGTGCATACGGAGAGTCTATACACCTTTGGGAGAAATTCTCGAACAATGAGCAAACAGAAGGTTTGTTGATTATGGCAAAGTCCGGGGTGGAGGACAGCCGTGCGGATTAGGTAGTTGGCTCGGTAACGGCGGGCCAAGCCCTTGATCCGGAACGATCCTCAGTGGGGGAAAAGTCACAGCGGGACTGAAACATGGCCCGCCCGCTTTGGCGGCAGCAGTGAAGAATCTTTGACAATGGGCGAAAGCTTGATCGAGCCATCCTATAAGAGACATCCCTTGATCTAGGGGATTAAAGAAGGCCAACGCGTCGTAAATCTCATTTATAGTGGTATCCTACGGATCTATCCACTAGCTCAGTCCCGGCCAATTCTGTGCCAGCAGCCGCGGTAAGACAGGAGGGGCGAGCGTTGAGCGTTTGTACTGGGCCTAAAGCGCGGGTATGTGGGTATGAAACATATAGCTGTTTTCTATTTTAAAGTGTCACATAGGATTGCAATCTTTGATTGCAATCTACACAATCGAAGATTGTGTTAGTGACATTAAACATAGAAGCATTTGGTTGCGCAGCGAAGAAAGGCCCTCCGAGGATGGAGGCGTTTCTAGAGTGAATTCATACCTGGGGTCCATGGAAGGTTGACAGAATGGCCCAAGGACCGGTAGAATGGGAAGATATGGGTTGGAATCTCAACAGCGAAGGCAGTCATCTGACATGGTACCGACACCCAGCCGCGGAAGCGTGGGGATTCAATGGGATTAGAGACCCCAGTAGTCCACGCCGTCAACGATGGAGGAGAGAGACACAGCACGTGTTTCTAAGCTAAAAGCGCAATCCTCTCGCCTGGGGAGTAAGGTCGCAAGGCCCAAACTCAAAGGAATAGCGTGTGAGACAGACCGGCGGTGGAACATCGCGGTTTAATTCGAAAATACACGCAAAACCTTACCACTTCTTGTATGCAAAAAATACAAAACTCTCAATGTGTCACATATGTGACACATTCGTGACGCTAGCGTCACGAACCATTTTATATGGTGAGATTCTCTCACCATTCACCATTCATAGATGGTGAGGAGCTTGTGCTCCAGTGATACAGATCCATTTTTTAGATTTTTTAATTTTATAGTTCAAAGCACTTTTGGTAAAAGTGACATTGTCTGGAAAAAACTGAGAAAAGCATTTTTCACTTTAATAGTGAAACAGACTTCGGTCCGTTGCACAAAGCTGTCTTTTTTAGAAAAGAATTTTTTAGAAAATTCTTGTGCCACACCGTACTCAAACCAACACAGGTGGGTGAGCTGAGAAAGCATAGGCTTAGGTGAACCCCCAGGGAAGGAACTCGGCAAAATGCATGCGTGACTTCGGAGGAAGCATGACTCTCTCAATCTGGTGATCTTGTATAGATGCCAATATATTGAGCAGAGTGACACAAAATCGGGGGTGAGAACTGTTTAATAAAAAGTGCGACCAGACAAGCTGTATGTTGCAATATGGAGCATAACCATGAGAGGTCACAATCCCTCTCAGCCTACCACCACATGCGCTGTCAGCAATGACGGGGTGTGAAGCTGGTGGAACAATGTACTTGGTGTGAATCTGCGATAAGCATCGAGGCTAGGCTAGAATCTATTGGATAGCGCAAGCGAACCTCCGTTTAGGCATCGAGAAAACTCGCAGCAGAGCAATCTGTAACACGTGGGTGGGTCAAGTTTCTTTTTATGGCTTGACAGTATTGTGCACAAGCCCATCGGTGTAGAGGAGGATCCTAAGGATTTATTAAGGTGCAACGTATGGAACTGGGTAAACCCAATGCGCTCTTCAGTTTTGAAGAGGGAAGACGGCAACGGCTTCTATCGCGCAGTGGGTAGAGGATTGGACAAAAAGCGAATGCTCATCTGTAATCGATGAGATAGAACCGTCTAACACAATCTTCGATTGTGTAGATTGCAATCTTTGATTGCAATCATGGTTTACCTTGAAAGAGGGCTGACTTGTCCGTTAGGCGTCTAGGCCACAGCTATATTGAAGTCTTGTATGTCAAAAACCGTTGATCTACCTTTGGGTGACTCTGGTTGCATTCCTCATTCTCTTTGAGAATGAGAGAACCTGTGACCTGTTGGACAAAACTCGAAACAATGAAGTCCAATACTAACATTAATGTAGATACAAGTCGCTGGCACGACATTGATTGGCTCGAATGCCAACAGAAGGTACAGCACCTTCAATATAAGATTGTGGTAGCTTTCAACAAAGGCGAGATCGGTGAAGTGAAACAACTTCAGCACAACCTTACAAAATCTTTCGCTGCACGAGCATTGGCTGTTCGTGCAGTAAGTAACAACCCAGGCAGTAAAACACCAGGAGTTGATAACGTGGTGTGGCAAACACCTACAGAGAAATGGAACGCCATTTTGGAGCTGGGATTGCAATCTACACAATCTTCGATTGTGTTAGAAAGCTAGCAGACTACAAAGCGAGCCCTGTTCGACGAGTCTGGGTCTCTAAAGACGGATTGCAATCTTTGATTGCAATCTACACAATCGAAGATTGTGTTAGAAAGCCGGTACTACCTAACAAGAGTAACGGTCGACCACTTGGAATACCTACTATGCAAGATCGAGCACTGCAAACTGTATGGAATCTAGCTCTAACCCCCATTGCGGAGTGTACGGGTGACCGTCATTCTTACGGATTTCGTCCATTCCGAAGCACCAAAGATGCGACTGCAATGTTGTTTATTTGACTGAGCAACCGCTATTTACCGCAATGGATCCTTGAAGCTGACATTAAAGGTTTCTTTAACAACATCAGTCACGAATGGATCATGGCAAACATCCCGGTACAACCGCAGGTGTTGCAACAATGGCTGAAAGCTGGACATATCGAATTCGAAGGTGTCACAGCTACTGAAGCCGGCGTTCCCCAAGGTGGCCCCATTTCTCCGACAATTTCCAACATGGTGTTGGATGGCCTGAGTGACCATATTCAGAAAGCTGTAGCACCTTATACTACGAAGAAAGGGAATACCGCTCGTAAGTATAACACCAAGGTTACGATGATTCGTTATGCAGACGATTTCGTAGTAACCTGTGCTAACAAACAACTGCTAGAAGATGTGATTAAACCAGCGGTGCAACAATTCTTGGCTGTTCGCGGTCTGGAACTGTCTGCTACCAAAAGGCTAACTACATCTATCGATGACGGTTTTGACTTCTTGGGCTACAATTTCCGTTTGTACAAAGATGCCAAGAAGTTGCCGGAAGGTAAAGTTTTGCTTATTAAACCAAGCAAAAAGTCTATTTATCGAATTAAAACAAAAATCTTGGAAACTTTTGAGAAGCACCGCAAGAGTAGCGCGTATACCCTGATCCATGCATTGAACCCCATCTTGCGTGGTTGGGCTAACTACCATCGTACAGTGGTAGCCAAGAAGGTATTCAACCAGATTGGTTACTATCTATGGACCAAGGCCTGGAAATGGGCACGCGCAAAACACACTCGACGCAACAGCACGCAACTAGTCAAGATGTATTTCGAGAAGGTAGGTGGTCGCAACTGGGTATTCTTTGGCACCAAAGGTCCGGCGAAATTGACCTTGTTTGACATCGCTAATGTTCACATTGGCCGTCTAACACAATCGAAGATTGTGTAGATTGCAATCTTTGATTGCAATCATGTCTTGGTTCGAGACTTGAACCCGTATCTGCCAGAAAATAGGGACTACTTCCGCAAGCGTCTCCAATTGGGAACAGTTGCTGATGGGCTATGGGATAAACGTAGCCTGCTAACACAATCTTCGATTGTGTAGATTGCAATCTTTGATTGCAATCAACTGCTCAAACGCGAAGGGTATCAATGCCCTGTTTGCGAACAACCAATTGTATTTGACCAGGAAGTAGATGTGCATCACAAGCTTTCCAAGAAACTTGGAGGCAACGATACAAATAAGAACTTGGTGGTGCTTCATCGTGAGTGCCACAAGCAGGTAACTTATTGCCGCTCTGACACACTGAAAGCTCGATTTGTGGAAGGTGGGATCGTGAAAGAGCAATCATTCACGTCTTTCGGGAAACATAAGTCGGACGTTCGAGCCGTATGATGCGAAAGTATCACGTACGGTTCCTATGGGGGGAAAGCACGAGAGTGCCTACCTATCCACACCACAGGACTCTGCAAAGTGAACACACGAAGTATAGAGTCTGACACCTGCCCAGTGCCAGGGAATAGACCAGATTGGGTGCAAGCTCAGTGGGTTAAAGACTGGTGAACGGCGGCCGTAACTCTAACGGTCCAAAGGTAGCGAAATTCATTGGCGGTTCATTGCCGTCCTGCATGAATGGTGTCATCATTGCCCTACTGTCTCCCCTGGGGCGCCGGCGAAGTTGGTGTTCTCGTGAAGAGGCGAGAAAGTTGGCACGGGACGACAAGACCCCATGCACCTTCACTGCACGTCGCTCATGCCCATTCTGGCAACTTTGTTCAGCGTAGGTGGGAGCTTTTCGAATAGAAAGGCAACCTTGAGACACCACCCAAATTTGTTGGAAGGGCTGCTTTCAGTACCGTACTTTTAGGAAAAGAACGGAACAGGCTGGAAGACTTGGACGGCACGGCAGTTTCACTGGGGCGGTGGCCTCCAAAAACGTATCGGGGGCGCGCCAAGGTTAGAGTCTACCTCTCTATGAGGTGTGGACACCTGGTAATCCATCAATCTAGCTTGACTGTGAGAAAAATTCTTCGAACAGGTACGCAAGTAGGCGATAGTGACCCACAACAACTCAGTGGACGTTGTTGTGATCATCGGATCAAAGGTACGCTGGGGATAACAGATTAATAGACTCCAAGAGTTCATATCGACGAGTCTGTTTGATACCTCGACATTGGGGCTTTGGGCTTGCGAAAACCCAAGACGCACTGGCTATATGCTGGGACATCCGTTTCTCTATAGAGATCACCTTTTGTCACAAAGAGGATATCTCAATGTGTCACATAGGTGACACATTCGTGACGCTAGCGCGTCACCAACCATCGAAGATGGATTGCAATCTACACAATCTTCGATTGTGTTAGTGGGGGGTGCAAGTATCCTAAACTACTAGGGGTTATGCTCTCAGTGAAAATGTTTAGGTGCGGACAATCAGCAGGGAAGTTGTGTATACTTAGAGAATAACTCGAAAACACACAACCCCTCAACGACTACACGCCGGGAAGTCTTTTAGTAAAATGCTATTTGACTTTATGATATAGTCTGATCTGCTATGCGAATAGCAGCGAAGTGTTATTTTTGGTTTTATAAAAGAGCAAAGATACCAGAACGTCATAACGTTCTTTTTCGGTGGTTTTGTGGCACGATGGCACGATGGTAGGATTGTACAGAAGGTAACACGCCTAAGGCCATAAATGGATTATGACTTCTCGATTCTTTAATAAAAACAAAGAACCTCACATGCCGACAGAGGTTAAAGAAATGATTTTCGGCGGTTTGCTTGGGGATTTCAACTTGCAGACGTTTTCTGGCGGCAAATATTGGCGCTTGCGTATTTTGCAAACTAAATACCACACTGAATATGTTAACCACATGTATGAGCTGTTGAAACCTTGGGTGCGTACTTCTCCTCAAGACACTATGAATCAGCCACACAGTGTGACAGGTGTGCGTTATACAAAGCGCTGGTTCAATACGGTAACTCTGGAGCAATTGAAGCCGTTGGGAACATGGTTTTATGATTTGGTACCGCAAGCGCATAACAACTACTTCCAACACAACAAGAAATTGCCACCCATTCCTATCCTGGAACAATGGCTGACACCTCGTGCGCTGGCTTACTGGTACATGGATGATGGCTCTCTTCGACCGGATGTAAATGCTGTGTTGTTTAGTACCGAATCCTTCAGTGAAAGGGAAGTAGATAGCTTGCGTCAAGTCTTGCTGAACAAGTATGGGTTGAAAACAAGCAGGCATAAAAAAGGCAAATTTTTGCGTATCTACCTGTCTACAACGTCTTACGAGACCTTTTATGGACTCCTTTCTCCGTTTCTGATTCCAAGCATGCAACGATTGCAATCTTTGATTGCAATCTACACAATCTTCGATTGTGTTAGAAAGCTGCGTGCTGTCATCGTGATCACAAAACCATAACACATATGCGATGTCGTCTCATCGCGTCCTACGGCTGCAGCAGGTCGTAAGGGTTAGACTGTTCGTCTATTAAAGCGGTACGTGAGATGGGTTTAAACCGAGGCAACTCAGGTTGGATCCTATCTGTGTCAACCATTTTGGACTGATGAACGGCCTATTTGTACGAAAGGACCATATAGGCCCCAACCTCTGGTGTATGAGTTTATATGCAAGTGTAAGCGCTCAGTAGCTAAGTTGGCAAACAGTATTGCTGAAAGCATCTGAAGCAACAAAGTTGTCCATAGACTGGTCTCTTTTTTCGTGAAAAACACACGTAGATCGGCTTCATGTATGTCATAGTGATATGGAGCATAGAAGTACGAAACAAAGTTAGTTTTTTGATTTTTAATGATGGCATCTTCTGCAACTTCTATGCGTAACAGCATTTGGAAACAACCTTTGCTTAGTGTGTTTCAAAACCATCTGGTATCTTACCCTACGCCGTCTAACTTGACTGGTAACTGGAACTGGGGAGTACTTGCAGGTATGTGTTTGGTATTGCAATTGGTAACAGGTATTTTCCTTGCAATGCATTATACCGCCCACGTAGATCTAGCTTTCCCGAGCGTGCAACATCTAATGCGTGACGTGCCTAACGGCTGGCTATTGCGTTATTTGCACGCAAATGGAAGGAGCTTGTTCTTCAGGGTAGTTTACATGCACCTATTCCGTGCCCTTTATTATACCAGTTACTCTCAACCTCGAGAATTGGTATGGTTGTTGGGTGTAGTGATCTTGTTGGTGATGATTCTAACAGCTTTCATTGGTTATGTGCTTCCGTGGGGTAGCGATTTTTGCCCCAAATGGCAGTGCTGCGCTTTTTTTGTGCCAAAGGTGCCTGCTGTGCGTCGAATTGGTCCACACAATTTGGATGTATTGAGTTTTTTGTTCGGCTCTCTTCTGGGAGATGGTCACGCAGAACGCCATGGGAATGGAGTTCGTGTCAGCTTGCATCATAGCAGGAGTCAGATGGCTTATTTGCATTGGTGTCGTTGTTTTCTTGCGACAAAAGGCTATTGTTCTCCAATGCCGCAGAAAGTCACAAAAATGCTCCAGAAAAAGAATAAGTGCTATTATTCTCAAAAATGTACCACTTATGTTTTCAGTAGCTTTAATTGGATTCGTGAGAGGTTTTATAGCACTGGCGTTAAACGTGTACCTGCTTCTATTGATCAATATCTCACTCCTTTGGCAATGGCCGTTTGGATCATGGATGACGGTCATTTTACCGGTCATGGTATGATCTTGTGTACAGATGGATTTCCGCGTGAAGACGTTGAAGGGTTGTGCATCACACTCTCTCGCAAATATGGCTGGAAAACTGGCGTCCGTAAAAAAGGAAAATATTGGGCAGTTTATATTTGGGCAGAGTCTATGAATAGTTTGGTAGCTATCGTGAAACCTCATATGCATGCGAGCATGGCACATAAATTGGGCAGTTACTGGGTCGTTTAAGTGGCCTTTAAAACCATAGTTTTCCGTAGATACATATATTTCAATAAAATCATTCAGCAACTTCCGAGAGAAAGAATGGTTTCTATAGCAATTTGCTATAGCTATGGAGAGCGATATTGGTGAAAACGGTCAAAGGCATTTTCCAGTGCACAGACCGTCGGTTCCTCGGAGGATCGCGACAGACTAGTTCACCGATGGGTACCTGTAATGGTGCTTAATGTATAGTCGAAATCTCTCATCTTAAATTCTTTTGCAAAGTGTCACATACGTGACACTGTTATGACGCGCTAGCGTCACCAACGAGTTTTTGTATGTTCAAGGCCTTTCGTGAATCCGTCTCGGTAGAAAGGTACAGGGGATGGATTGCAATCTTTGATTGCAATCTACACAATCTTCGATTGTGTTAGACAGTTGGAAATCTTTACAAATAGAGCGCTGTTCATCATGAGATTTGCAAATGAGCCTTTGGGGTGATAATGCGCCCCACATGGGCGTATCTTATGCTTTTTTTATTGCAACAAAAATCAGTAGCACAAAGCGAATCGGTGCTCATAACTTTGACGTTCTTTGCGTTATTTTTGGCACTTTGTTGGGGGATTGTTTTGCAGAAACCCGTAACGGCAGTACTCGTATTTGTATTCAACAAGAAAATTCTAATGTTGAATATTTGAATTGGCTACATCGATTTTTTGCCAATCGCGGTTACTGTAATCCTCAAACTCCTAAAAAACTCACTCGAATTGATAAGGGTCGAATTCGTTACTATTTTAAGTTCAAGACATGGAGTTTTCAAAGTTTCAACTGGATTCAAGAAGCTTTTTATGTGAACAACGTTAAAATGGTTCCGTCTACAGCTTTGTTGCATACCTACCTCTCTCCTCTAGCACTCGCTGTTTGGGTAATAGATGACGGTACACGCAATGGTTATGGGTTGAACTTGGCTACAAATAGTTTTACAACTGCAGACCTAACACGACTGCAGCAAGTTTTGCATGATAAATATGGCCTAAAAACCACACTTCAAAAATGTGGTGCTCCTGACCAACTTGTGCTATATATTTGGGCACAATCTATGCCTACACTTTGTAAACTGATTCAACCCTATCTTTCCGAGGCTATGATGTTGCATAAATTGGGGCGATACGTGTAGACTCTTCTATTCTAAGAGAAATCAAACTTTTGGTATCTCTCATTATCTTTTTGTAGTGGTGAGGAAAAGTCTCACCATCGAAGATGGTGAGGAAAAGTCTCACCATCGAAGATGGTGAGGAAAATATGCAAGAGTCTATTGACCATAGTTTTAAAAAGAGTGGTGCAACTTACACAAGGAAACCACACAGTCCAGTACATCTTTTTAAAGCGATATTGGTGAAAACGGTCAAAGGCTATACTTCGTAGCCCAGACCGTCGGCTTTGTGTAAAGTCGCTACAGACTGGCTCACCGATGGGTGCCTGAAATGGTGCTTAATGTACAGTCGAAATTCTCTATCTTATAAACTTTGGTTTCTATAAGTAGCTCAAGGTCTTTTATAAATCCCGTTGGGTGTAAAGATACAGGAAAAATGTACGAGAAGTCAAAAACCCTCAATTCATCAGAGATAGTGAGTGTTTTTGTGTACATCTTTAAGAATTTGGCAACCGTTATTACTAGCTTGGCAAGTGCTTTGCCACTAGTGGGAGGTAGTATTGTAGCGTGGCTATGGGGCGGCTTTGCCGTGGATAACCCTACGTTGAACCGTTTCTATAGTTTCCACTACTTGTTCCCTTTCCTATTGGCAGCATTGAGTCTAGTACACTTGGCTGCTTTGCATCAATACGGTTCTACCAATCCTTTGGGTATCAATGCTCATACTGATTTGGTAGACTTCTACCCGTATTTCTATGTGAAAGATTTGGCAGCAACTTTGAGGTTGGCTGGAGTCAGGGCCTTCTTGGTAGGTTTCTACCCAGAAGTATTGGGACATCCTGACAACAACATTCCTGCAAACCCTTATTCCACTCCAGCGCACATTGTGCCTGAGTGGTATTTCTTGTGGGTATATGCGATTCTACGTAGCATCCCTAATAAATTGGCTGGAGTGTTGGCGATTTTGCTAGTGTTTGTAGCTTTGGCAGCTTTGCCTTATGCACACAAGCCATCTTATCGTGGACCACGTTTCCGTACTCTGCACAAGGGTCTAGCTTGGGCATTGATTGCCGACTTCTTGTTGCTGACTTACCTAGGTCATCAACCAGTAGAAGCGCCTTATGTAGCTTTGGGTCAAATTGCTACCGTAGGTTTCTTCGGTTTGTTGGCAGCAATGTGCGTAGCTGCTCGAGTGGATGTTTGGCTGGCAGGTATTCGTCTTGTGCCAAACTCTGCACCTTCTGGAAGGAGTGCCAAACATGCGTTGAACGTCTCATTATTTAAAAGCATGGTCTCTCACTAACACAATCTTCGATTGTGTAGATTGCAATCCATCAGAGATGGTGAGTTTTCCGCTATATATTTTCATTGAAAATGCCACAGGATATCTCACCATCTTTGATGGTGAGGAAGCAAAATTTCATTCTTTCTAATTTTTATTTTATAAATATATCTTTCAAGGTATATCTCCTCAATGTGTCACATACGTGACACATTCGTGACGCTAGCGCGTCACCAACCATCGGAGATGGTGAGATATACAATGTGTGACGCTAGCACGTCACCAACCATGGAAGATGGTTAGGAGGTTTAGGTTCTTTAAACTTTTGTTTTCCTCACCATCTTCGATGGTGAGATATCCTTTTAGACTTTATTTGCTTCAGATGCTCAAGAAGGAGTCAATAAATGTAAACAGCAAAAGATTAAAGGGTTAGTAGCTCAATGGTAGAGCGGCTGCCTTACAAGCAGTAGGCTGCGAGTTCAAGTCTTGCCTAGCCCAAAAGTCACAAAATAGATTTTTCATGTTGCAAACTTTGCGTATAAACATAGAGTCAAATCTGCAAAGAGATTCTAACCCTAGCAAAAGATATACAGTCACCAAAAATGAATTTGTAGAGACAAGATAGCTCAAGGGTTAGAGCTCTAGTTTCATAAGCCAGAGGTTGGGGGTTCAAATCCCCCTCTTGTCAAATACCTTTCTCTATTGATTCAATAATACTATGTATAGATATTCAAAGTTTTTAATTTTTATAACTACATTAAAGCAGACAGTAGAAAAATGAAATTTTTGGTGCAATTTGAGACAGTGTAAAACACAGGTTTTTGTGTTTATGATTCTTTATGTGACGTTGCAGGTGTTGGCCACCGTAGTGCCACTTTTGCTAGCTGTGGCTTTTGCGACGCTAGTAGAACGTAAAGTGATGGGAGCAATGCAACGCCGAGTAGGTCCCAACGTGTGGGGTTTCACTGGCGTGTTGCAACCTTTTTTCGACGGTTTGAAACTTTTCGTCAAAGAGCCCATTCTACCAAGTAACGCAGACCAACCTCTATTCTGGTGGGCACCTATTCTAGCTTTCTTGACTAGTCAAGCATCTTGGGCGGCTTTGCCGACTAGCGATGCTGGTGCTGTGAGGGACTTGAATCTGGGTACCATGTATGTATTGGCTATCGGAAGTTTGGGAGTTTATGGCGTGTTGCTTGCAGGTTGGGCTTCCAACAGTAAATATGCGTTTTTGGGCTGTTGCCGTAGTGTAGCTCAAATGATTAGCTACGAGTTGCCCATGGGACTTGTGGTGTTGACCGTTTGTGTAGTCGCTGGAAGTTTGAATTGGAGTGCCTTGGTGCGCTGCCAAGAATACGGCTGGTTTTTCTGGCCTTTGTGGCCAATGGCACTGATCTGGGGTGTTTGCTGTTTGGCTGAAACCAACCGAGCGCCTTTCGACTTGCCCGAAGCCGAGGCTGAGTTGGTAGCTGGGTATAACGTAGAGTATGCTTCCATGGGCTTCGCGTTGTTTTTCATCGCTGAATATGCCAACTTGTTGTTGATGGGTAGGATTACTAGCTTGTTGTTCTTTGGTGGTACCAGTGCACCAATTAGCTTGTTGAGCTGGATTCCGGGAAGGTTCTGGCTAGCGATCAAAGCGACTCTAGTCGTATTCTGTTTTATTTGGGTACGCGCGACTTTGCCGCGTTATCGTTATGACCAATTGATGCGTCTCGGCTGGAAAGTTTTCTTGCCATTGACTCTAGCTGGCTTTGTTGCAACCGCTGCTTTGGTACATAGTTTCCAATATGCTTCAGTGATTTGAATGATTCGCTACTCTAACACAATCGAAGATTGTGTAGATTGCAATCAAAGATTGCAATCATTAATTTAAATGGTTTGTCATTGATTATTTTCTAAATTTCATCTAATTTGTTGTTTTTCAGGATTGCAATCTTTGATTGCAATCTACACAATCGAAGATTGTGTTAGGCGTATAATTTAATGGTAAAATACTGATTTCCAAAATCAGCTTTGTGGGTTCGATTCCTACTATGCCTGTTTTTGGAAACCAAAAATGCCTGGAAATACAAAGGTAAAAGTTTACCCAGAAAATGAAAATGAAAATTAAAGAGTGAAGAATCAAACAAAAATGGGCGTGTGGTTGGTCAAATGACGATTTCCTAAATCGTTCTATAAGGGTTCAACTCCCTTCATGTCCACAAAGGAGTTCGTAAATAAAGAATGCTGAAGTAGCTCAGAGGTAGAGCATGGATCTGAAAAATCTGGGGTCATTCGTTCAAGTCGAATCTTTAGCAACACGGGATGTTGCGCAGTCCGGTAGCGCATCGGTTTTGGGTACCGGGGGTCGCAGGTTCGAATCCTGCCATCCCGAACAAAATTGTTTGAATTTTTATATTCATAAAAAGGTTGTTTCACTAACACAATCTTCGATTGTGTAGATTGCAATCAAAGATTGCAATCCATAAAAAATGGTGAATGGTGGGCGACGCGCTAATGGTGGAATTGGTAGACACACCAGTTTTAGGAGCTGGCGATATTCTCATGCAGGTTCAAGTCCTGCTTAGCGTACAACCTTTCGGTTTGCAAACAGTGCTATTTTATGCAGAAAACAGAAATTTTTATGATGCGCTCGTAGTTCAATTGGATAGAATTTCAAGCTACGGACTTGACGGTTGTGGGTTCGATCCCTGCCGAGCGTATTTCTCTAAAAAAGACAAAAACCTTGTTGTTTGTATTCATGGTTTCTCGTCATCTTAGATGACCAGAGAGACACGGTGATCGAGGGGTTAATGGTGACGAGCTGTAAACTCGTTGACGGAAGTCTACGCAGGTTCAAATCCTGCCCGTGTCAATGTGTCACATACGTGACACAGTCGTGACGCTAGCGCGTCACCAATTTTTAAAACTCTATTCTGCTACAAGTGGCGGCGAATGTGTATTGGTGAATATAGTTCAGTGGTAGAATTTCGAGTTGTGGCCTCGACGGCCGTGGGTTCGAACCCCACTATTCATCCCAAACCCTCATAAAAACACTGTTTTATTTAGCAAACTTGTACCATTGTATCTTTTACCGTCAGAGATGGTAAGGGTCTCTCATTCTCTTTGAGAATGAGAAAAAATCTCACCATCAAAGATGGTGAGGAAGCACACATAAATTTGTTCTATGTACTTTGAAAGAAGCGCTGCTTCTACAATTGGAGAAATGGCTGAGTGGCTGAAAGCGTAGGCTTGCTAAGCCTTTGTATCTGTTTTGATACCGTAGGTTCGAATCCTACTTTCTCCGTCTCACTAACACAATCTTCGATTGTGTAGATTGCAATCAAAGATTGCAATCCATCAGAGATGGTTCGTGACGCGCTAGCGTCACGAATGTGTCACATAGGTGACACATTAAGAGCCATTTTTGGGTTTATAGCTCAATCGGTCGAGCAACAAGCTTTTAACTTGAAGGTTGCGGGTTCGAGTCCCACTAGACCCATTTGGTTTGTTATTTAAGTCTAAAATACTTCTATAATATTGACTAAATGCCGCGATTCAAAAGTAGAACAAAACACCACGGCGAAGATAGAGACTCTCGTTTTTTTACGTGTATAAAAAACGCTTCACTGCCTTTGATGGTGAGAGAAAACGATGGTGTTAGTTTTTCGAATAAATAAAACAGCTGATATAGAGACGACTGTGATAAATTGTTTTTTCAGAAGCCTAGTTTGAAAAAAAGTGTCTCTGTGGAAATGTTTATGACCGCATCTACTATTTCTAAAAACAATTGGACTGCATTGGCTGTTCGTTGGCTTTGCAGTACCAACCATAAAGACATTGGTATTCTTTACTTGGTATTTGCAGCTTGGTGTGGTGTAATTGCAACCACAATGAGTATGCTAATTCGTAGGGAATTGAGTGCACCGGGTCCCGGAATTCTAAACGGTAACGGTCAACTTTACAATGTGCTGGTTACAGCACACGGTTTGTTGATGTTGTTCTTCGTGGTGATGCCTGCATTGATGGGCGGTTTCGGTAACTGGCTAGTCCCTATTTTTATTGGAAGGCCTGACATGGCGTTTCCGCGTATGAATAACATTAGCTTCTGGATGTTGCCAAGTAGCCTAGCTTTGTTGTTGTTGAGCAGCTTGGTAGAACAAGGGCCTGGAATTGGCTGGACCGCGAGAGTTTACATGTGCGGTCTTGAAATGGCAACATTTCAAACAGGAAATCCGACTCGATGCGGGAATCTCCCCCAGTTTTCTATTCATGAAAACGGAAACCCTTATGCCTTGTGTATTGAACAACAGAAGGCTTTTGTATCTACCTTCGATGGTAAGACAAAACTGGGTTTCGCACTGAATGGAGATACTAGCCATTACGGTGTGGCAGTAAAAATGCTCCAGACACGGGGACAATCCGCCTGGGAAAGCTCTTTGGTGTATAAAACCAAGGATGATGGAGGGGGCAGCCATTGCCCACAGAACGAATCCGGTTCTGAGAATACCTTTCTTTCCCATCAGAGACTTAACGTCGGACATCCAGATGGGTTCGCACCTTGGTTGGCTGGTTTGGTGGACGGAGACGGCACCTTTTGGTTCGGGCAGAACAAAAATGGTTCTTGGGATTTTTGCTTCAAAGTAGCTCAAGCAGCTTACAATGTGAAACTGCTTCACTATTTGAAGAAAAAGCTACAAATCGGTTCCGTTACCCATGCCAATAAAAACAAGACGATGTTTCAATTTCGCATCCGTGATCCAAAGCTATTGCACACTTTTGTGGTTCCTTTGCTGAAAACTACCTGCTTTATGACTAAAAGTAAAGCTTGGGACTTCGAAAAATTCGAAAAAGCGTTGCATGTTTACATTCATGCAAAATACCCTTCTGCTGTCTCTGACCAGCTTCATGCAATTAAAAATACCGAAATGCCCGGTGAATATGTACCTAGCATCTGGCTCACTGTGAAAAATGGTGGCAGTGCCAGGATGGACTGTTTCAAGCAACAGCATCCATCTAAGGGCTGGATTTTGGGATTCACTGAAGCAGAAGGTTCCTTTTATTTGCAGGTAAAGAGTATGAATCCGCTTCGTGTGGTGCACGGCTTTGGCTGGACCCAGAATCATGAGAAGCTGTTGCTGGAAATGTTGCGACAGCGTTTTGGCATCAAAGCTGCAGTGAAGCTACACGTTCATGGCAAAGCATGGATGTTGGACACCACAGCAGCTTCTGCAGTTGAAGGGTGCATCAAATTTTTCGAGAAACGTCTCAAAGGTATGAAAGCAGTAGAATTCAGCAAGTGGGCGCGTAGTTACCGCAAACACAAGGGACATGCTGAAAAGCTGTTGCAATTGCGTGACCAGGTGCGTGATAGCAAACGAAACAAATAAATCCCTGGATGATGGTATAGTCCGATCTTTCGAGAAATCGAAAGCGTGAGAATCGCATGCTTGCATAGAAACAACCTCTTTCGATAGTTTTTCTAGTAGCAGCTGCATAATTAAACCTTTTTGGTTACGCAAGCGCGTAACGACTGTGTCACAGAAATGACACATTGTATATCTCACCATCGGAGATGGTGAGGCGGACATATATGTCTTTCTAACACAATCGAAGATTGTGTAGATTGCAATCATCTTGTTTAATTCTTTCTTTCTAACACAATCGAAGATTGTGTAGATTGCAATCATTACTTTTTAGTAAGAATGGTAAAATGCAACAAGATTAAGCCATTAAAGAGGTTTATTATGGCCCTGATGGGTCAGATTCTCCAACAAGAATGATATCCCCCGCTAAGCAGTGCGCTTAGTCACTCTGGAGCTGCTGTGGACTTGGGAATTTTGAGCTTGCACGTGGCCGGTGTTGGTAGTATCTTGGGAAGTATCAACTTCTTGGTTACCGTAGCTAACATGCGTGCACAAGGTATGACTCTGTACCGCTTGCCTCTATTCGTTTGGTCCCTGTGCTTCGTAAGTATTCTATTGGTGGTAAGTTTGCCGGTATTTGCAGCTGGTTTGACCATGTTGTTGACCGATCGAAACTTCAACACTAGCTTCTTCTTGCCAGCAGGCGGAGGAGATGTTATTTTGTACCAGCATTTGTTCTGGTTCTTCGGGCACCCTGAAGTTTACGTGTTGATTTTGCCTGCCTTTGGTATCGTCAGCCACGTATTGAGCTTCTTTAGTGGTAAGCCTGTATTCGGTTACGTAGGTATGGTAAACGCTATGGGAGCGATTGCGGTACTAGGTTTCCTAGTCTGGGCTTTTTAAAGGTGGGTCCGCTTTCTCGTGAGGGAAAGGTAATAACTTCGCTATATGCTGGAACAACCCGTATAACTCTGCAGTTCGAGCAACCTTTATAGATTTGCCGAGAAAATCTGCAGACTGGGTCAATCAGCAGGTCACTCTATGAAGAAGCTGTTGTTCGAACGTGTTTCTTGCCTATCTGGTAAATGGCACTTCGTCTTCTCTCACTAACACAATCGAAGATTGTGTAGATTGCAATCTTTGATTGCAATCCATCAAAGATGGTGAGGCGCTTCTTTCTTACCTAGCCGGTGAAACGCAGGTTTTGACTGTTTGTGGTTTGCGAGGCAAACCGTCAAAATAGAAATGAATCTGTGTATCTGCCCATTCTATTTGTCAGCATTGTGGCACCTATGTGACACATTGTATATCTCACTAACACAATCGAAGATTGTGTAGATTGCAATCAAAGATTGCAATCCATCGAAGATGGTGAGGAGTATCTCTAATAGTGAGGTGAACTGTGAATAGATCAGCAGAGGTATCCAATTGGTAACATCGTAAAGAGGTACCTCAGAGACTACACGCGAAGCACCCTATAATAGAATCTTGAGAAAGAAAATTGTTTGGTAGAATACGATTTTGTTTGGTAGACCAAATTTGTGTTCTATTTTGATAACTTGATATAGAATAGATTGATTTTTAATGCAACTGATTTTTTAATGCAACTGCTTTTTTGAGCCTATTTGTAACACAACGTGGTTGACTGCCTAACACAATCGAAGATTGTGTTAGTGAACAAGCACAACACGCAAAAATAGAGCCCAAACGAGGTTATGCAGCCCTTTTTTTTAAGTCTGAGGGTTTACACAACAAACCAGAGAAATATGCCTCAAAACGCGTCTGAAGACGCATAGAGAGCTTTTTTAAGGAGAAGTATTATAAATAAACACACGAAAATTTGTTTATGGTAGTGAATCACTGAAGACTCGTGGTTTCTAGATCTACTTGGCTTGCGCGTCAGCGGACACCGCAGTTTTTAGAATTAAAAACCCACCATCTTCTCGAAAAGAATTAGAGAAGCTATCCATCAAAGATGGATACAGGTGCATTTTGCCAAGTCGTGTATTGTACAGTTTGGCACCTGTGAACCATCGTGCTTTTCCGCCTCTATCTCGAGGCTTGGAGGCGATTGCAGAAGTTTTGGAGTTGGAAAACTCATCTCTTCTTGGTACACCTTTCTTGTGCTGTATTTTTATTCTATTCCAATTAAAGTCATTAACTTTTTTTTTTGTTATACTGAAGAAGATGTGTATGTTTTGAAGGTAAATATAGTTCGAATCTATACAGCTAAACATTCTATGGCTGCGAAACATCAACATCTCTCTAACCGCTATATTCCAGAAGAATTTTTGGATTGGTTGACTGGGTTCATCGAAGGGGATGGCTGTTTCAGCAGCCATATCCCAAAGAAACCTAGTCGTCGCAAGAAGGCGCACATGCACCGAAAGGGTGAATCTATGCATAGGTGGGTACCCACTCCTCGTGTGCAGCTGATCATCCAGCTGGGTGAATATGCGGTACTTTATAAGATTAAACACACTTTGCAGATGGGACAGATTCGAAAAACCAGCGAGGGTTATTGGCGCTACACAGTCTCTAAAAAACAACATATTGCTTTGCTCATTGGCTGGCTTAACGGTCGTTTGGCACTCGAGAAAAAACACCGCAGTTTCTGTACTTGGGTGGACGTGTTCAAGCAGAGCAACCTCGTCAGCACTGCACGAAATCTTTTGATTTCTGTACCGGATGTGCTACCTGTAACCTCTGTGGATCTACGTAAAGCTTGGTTGAGCGGGTTGATCGATAGGGAAGGTTGTTTTCAAATCACGCTACAAAAATCTGACCGTTACCGTCTGGGTTACCGAACCCGATTGCGTTTTATGATCGATCAGAAAAACGCGCTAGATAGCATGCAACAGATCGTTTGTTTGTTCAAAGGGTCTGTGGGTCTACGAAAACCTTCTCTCACCCATCGTTATGCGCAAACAACCACAGTCCACTTGCGCCCAATCGTGGATTATTTGAAACTTTTCCCGCTGAAAACTCGAAAACACATGCTTTTCCTGCGTTGGGCCAAGGCCGTTGAGATGTGTGTGAATAAGCAACATTTGACTTTCGAAGGTTTTGAGCAAATCAAAAAATTGAAGCATTTGAATATGCAAACGGTCAAAAAAGCGAAAGGTGTAATCAGTCCCTCTCTTCAAAAATGTGTTGAAGAATCTAACGAAGATTCAATATCATATCTCTATCATATCTTTGCACTGTGTTACCTGGCTGACACACTGTGTTTTTTTGTTTAATTTTTACGATCTTTCGTTTATTCATTTTCGATGAATAGGCACATTTCTCTTTGTCTACCAAATAAAGAAAATTCTCCATTAATTTACTCTTTCTTCATTCTCTAAGAGAATGAAAACCTATCCATCTAACACAATCTTCGATTGTGTAGATTGCAATCAAAGATGGATAAAGGTACATCTTGCTTTCTTTTAAAGGGTTGAAGATATAGTCCATCAAGAATTCAATGTGTCACATACGTGACACAGTCGTGACGCTAGCGCGTCACCAATCTAATGAATTCTTTTGCACCACATGTTTACCGTTGGTTTGGATGTGGATACTCGTGCTTACTTCACGAGCGCTACCATGATTATTGCTGTACCTACTGGTATCAAAGTATTCAGCTGGTTGGCTACTATGTATGGTGGTAGCTTGTGGTTGACTACTCCAATGATGTTCGCTTTGGGCTTCTTGATCTTGTTCACTCTAGGTGGCTTGACTGGAGTTGTACTAGCGAACAGGGGTGTGGACGTTGCCCTGCATGATACCTACTATGTAGTAGCTCACTTTCATTATGTACTAAGTATGGGTGCTATCTTTGGTATTCTAGCTGCCTTCTATTTCTGGGTTGGTAAAATGACCGGATGCCAGTACCCTGAAGCACACGGCCAGGCACACTTCTGGATGTTCTTCGTTGGTGTGAACCTTACTTTCTTCCCGATGCACTTCCTTGGGCTCGCTAGGATGCCTCGTCGCATCCTTGACTATAGTGACGCGTTTAGGGGTTGGAACGCGGTTGCTAGCTTTGGCGCCTATGTGAGCGCTATCAGCTTCGTGTACTTCTTCTATATTGTGTACCTTACTCTAGCAGAAGGTGCAGCATGTGCAGCGAACCCGTGGACTCAAAAAGAGACACCGGTTAGCACTTTGGAATGGGTGTTGCCGAGCCCTCCTGCGTATCATACCTTTGGTAATCAAATGCCTGTGATTCGCGTAACGGCACCTCAAAGTATTGCTTCAGGTTCACTGTAACATCGATCTCGTTCTTACACAATCGAAGATTGTGTTGATTGCAATCAAAGATTGCAATCATATTTTGGTATATATTCTATAAATCTTTATTATCCGTCTTTCTCCTCACCATCTTTGATGGATTGCAATCCATCAAAGATGGTTGGTGACGCGCTAGCGTCACGAATGTGTCACGAATGTGTCACGAATGTGTCACGAATGTGTCACGTATGTGACACATTGAGGACAGTGAGAGGTACCTTTTGTTTACAATTTACTTATCACTGGTAGTTTCCGGAAAGCGTGTTTGTTGTTTCAATGATTGGATATATCTAACAATCTAATCTGCTACTATGTTATTACTATTTTGTTGTCGCTCTAGTGAGTACAACAGTGAATTTGTAGAACACTATACATTCTCAAAGAGAACAAAAAGTAGAGAGGTGTTTGTCAAAAATGCCCTCTATCCACCTTCAGACGCGTTCTGAGGCACATACAGTGCGTTTGTGGTGAAACCTACACGACAACATCAAATGCGCATATACGTCACGAGAAATAGCGTATTTGAAACTTTTGTGGTTTGTTGCACCTTCTCGAACACAACAAGCACGCAAACTATATATAGAATACATATTTATATGTGTCACGTATGTAACACAGTGATGACGTTAGTGTGTGACCAATCCTTCGAAATGGATTGCAATCTTTGATTGCAATCTACACAATCGAAGATTGTGTTAGTGAGCAAAACATGCAGCAGAAAATCTATTTATCCATCAAAGATGGATTGCAATCAAAGATTGCAATCTACACAATCGAAGATTGTGTTAGATACAATATACGCATATATACATATAGTCATTGTACCAACTTTGTGAGTATTTAATATATCCATTCAGTGTATTCATTTAGTGTATTCATTCAGTATCTCCACTATACATGTTGCGGTTACTGTGAATTGCACTTTAGTCGCAGTAAACGGTCACACAGTTACAACTATGTTATGCACACTCTGTTGCTACTTTGTTACTACAACCTTGTTACCATGGTGTTACAACCTTATTATCATGTTGTTACTCTATTGTTACAAGATTGCTACAACATCGCTACGATGCTGTTACAATGTGACCAGCAAACCATACCATTTTTCGAAGTGACACAGTATTGACGTTAGCGTGACCGAATTCAATCGTGTAAATTAAAAACAGTAAGCTACCATTCAGTACCCGTCAAGTGCAGTGAACCCTACCGTGCATAGTTAACGCTATAGTGTAACGTGAATGCAGTGAACCCTACAAGCTAAAGTGAACGCAACAAGTTACAGTGAATGCTACAGTGTAAGGTGAACGTAGTGAGCATAGCATTGAATTTATATATAGAATTAATTTATATATATATTTTACCCTCCCCTATCTAGTATGGACAATGAATAAAAGGTCTATTATATGTTTTAGTATTATTAGATATTATAGTATTAGTATATTAATATATTATAGTATTAGATATATGGTTCACTACGTTCACTATTAGATATTATAGTATTAGATTATCAAGTATTATAGTATTGAATATTAGTATATTAGTATATTAGTATATTAGTATATTAGATAGTTCACTACGTTCACTATGCTTCCTGTGCTCACTACGTTCGCTATGTACTGTATCGTTCACTTCGTTCACTCTGCTCGCATGGCGCTCACTTCGTTCGCTTGATATACGTGTATTTTTATAATTATGGGATCGTTCGCTGTGCTCACTACGTTCGCTATGTACTGTATCGTTCACTTCGTTCACTCTGCTCGCATGACGCTCACTTCGTTCGCTTATAAAATATGGCATCTTTTGACAAGTACCTATTTATATGGATTGTGTGCAATGTTCTGTATGTTAAATACTCAACACCCGGTATGTTTTAGGAGTATGTGCATAAAAGATTTGATTTTCAAAAAATCTATGTCTATTCTTTTAAGGAGAAATTTTATTTAGCGCAAATCTGCATATTTTTTGGGGTTATAGTTGTGTTGTATGCATCTTTAATGCATAGAAACCATAGTCTCAAATCTCACAGTTTCACAGTGTAGGCGTAAACTGCACGAGCGGAAAGTGTATAAGACGGGCACTCAAAAGTGCCAGAAAAAAACTTGAGCATATTCCTTTTCACGCTCTAGCCAGAAAAAACAAGCATCAATTCATCTACTGGTTTAGGTTTTCGTTAAAAAAACTAATTTTCATTTGTTCTCACCATTTCTAATGGTGAGAGAATTCGTCTGTGATGTTGAGAGACCGCATCTCTGATGGATAATGGTAGAAAAAATAAGAAATGGCAATCTATATAATCTATTTTTGTCAGGGTTGTCTGCCTACACTTACCAGTTTAAGCAGCTGCTACAAAGAACTCTTTGACCCATGTTGCAAAAGGGACACTAAAACTCCCTACTAAATTCGAAAAACGAATCTCATATGAGCTTTTAGTCGGATGTAAGCACGGGGTTTCAGAACTATTTCATAGTGACCTTTGGTCACGCTATTTCACCTTTCCCTCACGGTACTTGTTCACTATCGGTCACACAGCGGTGTTTGCCAGGAGGGTGGTTCCCCCGTTATCCTCGAAATAAAACAAGGATCTGCAAATCTTCGTGAAAATCACGATTGCAATCTTTGATTGCAATCTACACAATCGAAGATTGTGTTAGAAAGAATAAACTACATTGTCTACAGGGCTATCACCTTCTTTGGCTCTGTTTTCCAAAAAACGATAGCTTCTGTTTTCTTTTGACGGAAAGCCAGACATTCTCGAATGTAACAGATTGACAAGCATGTTTAAGAGTGTGCTACACTCTAAGTACGAACGCCCTGGTTCGAAAAGCGAAGACTAACAATTCCCGAATTCGTTCGCCACTACTATCGGGGTTTCGGTTGAATTTCTCTCTGCTCAAGGAGGTTTCCGGTGGCAGATTTTGTCTCTTATGGGTTTCCCTTTGGAGATCTGTGGCATGCGGAGACCACAGCTTTTCGTGTTTGAAACGTCCATATCACTGGTGCCAAGGCTTCCACTCCGTGCTTTGTTAAAAATCAAAAGATACCAAAAGTGCAACGGTCAGATTTGAACTGACGATTCCGGGTCATGAGCCCGATGAGTTAACCACTACTCCACACTGCAATGACTTCTTGAAATAGAGTTTATAAAAGTAAAAAAAATCATTCCAGCTACACGTTCCCGTACAGCTACCTTGTTACGACTTCAATGGAATCGCGACACACACATTCAACAAAAAAAATCTAAAGTAGTTATTGCGATTCAACAACATTTGAACCATTCTGGCGTCTTTCTACTATAAACCTTTCTTGTTTTCCAGCGCGCACCACTCTCTCACCGTGACGGGCGATGCGTCGTTGAGACAAGCATACAAATTTCACCGTAGTTTGCTGACCTACGATTACTGGCGATTCCGCCTTCAAAGAGCCGAGTTTCAGGCTCTTATCCGCACTACGAAAGTTTTTAAAGCGTTGCTATGGCTTTCACCGGTGCTTGCTATTGTGACTTCCGTTGTCACACACGTGTGGCCCACTTCATAAGGACCATGATGACTTGACTTCGTCCCTGCTTCCTTTATCTAATATTCAAAAAGATAACAGTCTCAAAGAACACCTTTGAGTAGGGGAGATGCCCGTTTCTGAGCTTAGCGCTCAGACAGCTTGTCGCCACGGGCTGATGACAGCCATGCAATGCCTGTGCAGAATTCGTAAAAATAAATCTCTGGTCATGTTTGAATATTAGAAAACAGTGGTGTATTATAAAGTTATAATTTTGAAACAAAGAATAAATTCTTGTATCAGTAGATTATCCGAACAAGATTAGGAAAGCTACTAGCAAAGTAAACAATGCGATAGATTCAGTCAACGCAAAGCCTAGCAATGCATAACCCATCAGTTGTTTCGCCATCAAAGGGTTACGGCTCGCACTTTGGATCAAAGATCCGAACACGATACCGATTCCTGCGCCTACTCCAGCCAATGCAATCAAAGCGCTTCCAGCTCCAATCAATTTTGCTGCTTGTACCATAGTATAAATGGTGTTTTTTGTGCAATCCCTAGTTATATATTCATTCGGCATTTTGCCTTTTTGCAATTTCTCAGAAAGAAACTGCAAAAATAATCCTTTAGGGTATAAACCAAAAAGGTTCATGCTACATCAAGAGCCACAGTCTATGTTGGCGAACTTTGACAAGAGTAACCTGCTTCTTTATAAAAACGAAAGTCATTCATCGAGCAGCACAACAACTTGCCCCTTTGAGCCTTTCATCAAAGAAATCAACTCAACGTCCAGAGTGGCTCGCAAACGATAATGCAACACACACAGAGCTAGACCCAAAGCTGTTTCAGCTGCTGCAGCCGTCATGACCCACAGTGCCAACAGTTGGCCCGTTACGTCATCTAGAGCAACGGAGGCAGTCAAGAATACCAAGTTGGCAGCAAGTAGCATCACTTCTAGGCAAAGCAACATAATCAAAAAGTTTCGACGATTCAAAAAGGTCCCGACGGCACCCATCAGAAACAGTACCAAATCAGTCAACAAAAACAATCCCAAGTCCATAAAATTTAAATGGTAAAAATTTCTATGCTCTAGGTATAAAAAGTAACTGTAGTTGGGCTTAGATCTATCCTTGTATAAACTTTCGGTTTTTCGTGACGCGCTAGCGTCACGTATGTGACACATTGTAAATCCATAGCAAAAATTCTACCCATTCTTTAAACGAGCTTTTTTATTTGTTTGGTGTAATACGAGCAGCGGGAATCGAACCCGCACGACTGTAAAGGTCAAAGGCTTTTGAAGCCATCGCGTCTACCAGTTCCGCCACACTCGCTTGTTTTGAGGGACAGTTGTTCTGTTAAAGAACAATATTTGTTTTGTTTACGTTGGAAATATTCATAAAGATAAAAGGTATATCTCACTAACACAATCTTCGATTGTGTAGATTGCAATCAAAGATTGCAATCCATCTTCGATGGTTAGTGACGCGCTAGCGTCACGAATGTGTCACCTATGTGACACATTGAGGATTCTCTCACTAACACAATCTTCGATTGTGTAGATTGCAATCAAAGACTGCAATCCATCTTCGATGGTGAGGAAAAGAAGATAGGAAAAAGACACCAAACGAACGGCGCCTTATGATTTGGAAAGATCCAAAAGCGTGTTTGGATCGATCCAACTATAACGCGCATGTTCTTTCATTTCGTAAGACCAATACCATTGACGCCCTACGACTTTAACAGTCAGCGCCGGTTCTGCAGCCAAGTCGTCGAAACTGTAAATCAGCGTCAAAGACGGCAAAGCGATTAGAGTCACTACTAGACTCGGAAGAATCGCCCAAATCAACTCCAAATTGGTGTGATGGTTGAAGCGTTCTGGCACCGGTTGACGCGTGTGGTGGAAAGAAACCACAATTCGCGCACCTAGCCACAGAACCAACACCAAAATCCTAATCAAGAAAAAACACATGTCGTTATGGAGATCGACAATCCCTTGCATTGCTTTAGTCGCAGAGTCCTGAAACCCCATTTGCCACGGCGTTGGAGCATCTGCTTGACTTTGTACCCATACCCATTGAATCATATTTCGTCGTCACACAAAAACACTCTGCTGTTTGTCGTAGCAGGGGCAAAGCACCAATCTGGAAAAACAAAGAAGAAAGAGATTAAAAAAGAATGATTGCAATCTTTGATTGCAATCTACACAATCGAAGATTGTGTTAGCAGGTTTATATGAGAATTTAAAAGTAATGTAAAGAAATTTTGTAATTTGCAGTCTTCTGCACCAAGAGATTATTGTGAAGAAACCGGTCACTCTGCGATCCGGAATCTTTTCTCCTTCTCAAAGAGAATGAGAAAACCTCACTAACACAATCTTCGATTGTGTAGATTGCAATCTTTGATTGCAATCCATCTTCGATGGTAAGATATACCATTTGTATATCAAAACGTTCAATAGAAACTGTTTCTATCTCTACATTTGTGATACTTTAACCCATACGCTCCAATGTGCGCGAGCTTGGTTGGATGGTTGGTCTACAAAAGGTTGTCGTTTCAAACTAAGCCACAAAGCGGTCACAGGCACCAAACCAGCCAAGGTCAACCACACTCCCAATTGAGCCACTCCAGTAGCATAAGCTACAATCCAATCCGCCCTGCCTGCTGTCCAGATAAGAACAGCTCCAATAATAACGAAAGCAAAAGCCATTAAAAATCAAAGATTTAAATTTATTTCCAAAAGGTTGAGAGCAGAGTTGAACTGCTATTTTGAGATTTGCAATCTTACGCCTTACCTTTAGACGACTCAACCTGAAACAGCTTTTGGAGGTTCCAAAGCGGGTGATGGGACTCGAACCCACGGCCTTCTCCTTGGCAAGGAGACGATCTACCATTGAGCTACACCCGCATCTGTCATTCCTCACCATCTTCGATGGTTAGTGACGCGCTAGCGTCACGAATATGTCATGTATGTGACACATTGAAATATACTAGAGAGCAATGTGGCTAAATGCTTATTTACACAAATATAAAAGTGGATTGCAATCAAAGATTGCAATCTACACAATCGAAGATTGTGTTAGTGAAGAATTTTTCAACATCTGTTAAAAGGAGCCATAAATAAACTTTTGGGAGATTTGAAAGCAGTCCTCTTCGTCTAATGGTTAGGACACAGCTCTTTCACAGCTGAAACGCGGGTTCAACTCCCGCAGGGGATAATTTATAGAATCCATCTTTTCTATGAGTCTTCGACTATGGCGAAAAGTGCGCAGTTGCCCGCATCCCAGTGGGGTTTCCTACCGACGTCAACAACCTTGGCTGAATTTGTCTCTGACACGTCGCCAACGTCGTTTTTTTCGTCCGAGTAAGGTTCAGTATTCTGGGCTGTTGGGTCGATCTGTCACCAAAACACAATTGCTTCGTGTATTGAATAGGGGTTCTAACCAAATCTCTACTAAAAGGTTTGTGCCGTTGACTACCGGCCAAGCAACGAAAGTTGCGACTGCTGTGGCTGCACTCTCTTATACAAATCAAAGGGGAACACTGAAATTGTCTCTGCCTGCTATGCGCAGTCAATTGGCAAAAATTTTGTGGTTTTTCAAAAGCCCGTCTGCAATTCCAGGGTTGGTTAAAGTTGACCGCATTCGATCTCTGTATCGTCGACAACGACAAAATAGGCGCAGGCTGAATCTTTGGCTGGGGCGTGTGCAAATGAGGATGTTGCTAAAACTATCCGAAAAGTGCCATGTATCCGGACTGTCTAGCTCTGTTTGGAGCTGGGTTCAAGCATTGGAAGCTCACTGGCCGCTACTGGTGACAAAAGTAGGCTGGAGCGCCAACGTGCCTCAAGCACGACAAGTGGTGCTTCACCAACAATTGCAACGAAATGGGCAAGAAGTGCACAAAATCTGGAGTGTGGCACATCCAGCGGACGTAGTTACACTGAAAAACCAACATGCCTGGGCCAACCAAATGAGTCATTTGTTGGCTGCAAAGCATTCTTTGATGGTTCAGTGCTCTTTGGACCGTTTGATCGTAGCAAAACCGCGAATTTCCCGTTTTGCGAAAAAAAAGTATAACAAGTATAAATCATTTTTTAATTCCGTTTGTTTTTAAAAATTTAATCGCTAACACAATCGAAGATTGTGTAGATTGCAATCCTGTTTTTTCATTGTGTATCACAACGTGCCACGCATGTGACACATTCGTGACGTTAGCGCGTCACCAACCATCTTCGATAATGAGTAAAAGAGATATACATTCATGATATTTTTTGATTTTTTGTTACACAATTTGTTTTAGGGTATCGCCAAGTGGTAAGGCGTCAGATTTTGATTCTGGCATTCGAAGGTTCGAATCCTTCTACCCTAGATATACTGTATGATTGCAGTAAATACATTTTTCTCTGAAATAAATTTTTGGAGATTAAAATCTTATAACAATAAAGTTGAAATTTAAATAACGAGAAATTTGCCTGTAGACAAATATAAATTCATGAGTCAAAAAAATATTCCAGCAAATGTGCGACGACCTTTGAACCTAGGTTTTCCACAAGCTGCTTATACAGAAAACAAACACTATCCTTTGTGGGCCACACATTTGCGATTTGGTCAATGGGCCAAAAGTCTCAGGGCATCCTTTGGGCGTTTTCAAGTTTTGCGTGCCCCTGGCCGCCGAGCACGAAAGAAAAACTCCGCCTTTTTGACCCATCTTTGGGTGCGACCAGTGACTAACGCGCTGTGGATTCACCCTATCTTGGGCAGTTTCCCGCGATCCGGTATCTACCGAGCTAGTCACCCGATTCAAGCGCGCCGAATTCGAAATAAAAAACGTCATTTCGGCACGCGAAAAAATCGATTTTCTAAGAAAAAAAGTTTTTCTTCTTCATCAGCCTAAAGGGCGGGACAAGTTGCATACTCCCAAAATATGCAGATAACAATATCTAATTTTTTAAATATATAAAATAAATTCCTGATATTTTTAAATAATCAGGAAAAGTCTAACCATCGAAGATGGATTGCAATCAAAGATTGCAATCTACACAATCGAAGATGGATTGCAATCAAAGATTGCAATCTACACAATCGAAGATTGTGTTAGTGAGGTTCTTTCATTCGAAAGAAGAATGAGGAAAGATGGCTGAGTGGTTAAAGGCGCCGGTTTGGAAGACCGGTTCCATTTTGGAACATGGGTTCGAATCCCATTCTTTCCGATTTAATTTTAGATTTGCACACTTTTTTATAACTCTATTTTCTCTTTCTTATTTGAGATACACTGAAAACTAAAACATCTATGTCAAAAATACCCCAAATTAGCATTTTAAGACGGATTTCTGGGTTGCTTTTGATTATACTAAGGAGTTTTACCCGAGATATCAAAAATACCCTGAAACAATCAAATAAGGGTTTATTTATGTATATTTACGAAACAAGTGATGAATATCTGCTTATTTTTCTCACAATCGAAAATGATTGGTGACACAAGCGTGTCACCAGTGTGACACATTGTATATCTCACTAACACAATCTTCGATTGTGTAGATTGCAATCTTTGATTGCAATCCATCTCCGATGGTTGGTGACGCGCTAGCGTCACGAATGTGTCACGTATGTGACACATTGAGGAGATATAGAATGAAAATAAGTAAATAAAGTAAGTTTCAAAGACACATATAGTATAAAATAGACCTTAATAAAAAAGTTTGCTTTTTTAAATGAAAATCCTTTGCTCAATTTGTTCGAAACTGGTCAGGTTCTTTGCATATTTTTATCTAAAAATATGCAAATGAAACAATATCTAGCACCCAATGGATGGGTTCAAAGACTGTTTGAGTTGCTTGGTGCCAGAACCACAATCCACTGCTCAGTTGATCTAGCACGATTTCTGGTTTCAAGCCCCACCACAACGTCAGTGCAACCAAAGGCAAAAAGGTGACTGTTTCTCGACGATTCAAGTCTGCCATAGCACTGAACACTTGAGGACGTGGCATACCGTGAACAACTCGAGCATATGCCCACATGGAGTAAGCGGCACTCAAGATGACTGCCAGACAAGCAAGCAGCAACGCCCATACATTGTGTCCGAAAATCGCAGAGAGACACAGGAATTCGCCCACGAAGTTAGGGCTCAACGGCAGTGCTAGATTCGCCAGACTGAACAAGAAGAACATGATGCTAAACAAAGGCATAGCAGTAGCTGCTCCTCCGAGGTATTTCAATGCTTTGCTATGTGCACGGTCATAAAGAGCGCCTACACACAAGAACATTGCGGGACTAACCACGCCGTGGGCCAACATCAGAAAGGCTGCTGCAGTGGTTCCTAGGTCGCTCAGAGTGAACAAGGCCAAAACGACCAAGTTCATGTGAGCTACGCTGCTGTAAGCAACCACTTTTTTCAAGTCTACTTGGCGCAAGGTGGTCAAGCTTGCGTACACGAGACCCAACAAGCTCAACAACATCACGAAAGGACCATAATACACGCAAGCGTCTGGCAAAAGTGGCAAGCTAAATCGCAACAAACCGTAAGTTCCCAATTTCAGCAACACTCCTGCCAACAACACGCTACCAGCGGTGCTAGCTTCTACGTGAGCTTCCGGTAGCCACAAGTGCACAGGCATCATCGGTACTTTCACGGCGAATGCCAAAAACAAGCCCCACCAAAGAACCAATTGACGTGCAGGGGCCCAAGATTCATGGGCCAACAATTCGAAACTAGTAGAGCCGGTTTGACTCAACATCAGCAGCACGCAAGGCAACATAACCAAACTTCCTACTAGAGTATACAGTACCAACAGGTAAGCCGCTCGCACTTTACGAGGTCGACTTCCGCCAATGCCGATCAACAGGAACATGGGAATCAGAGCGCTTTCGTACAAAACGTAGAATCCCAAAAGGTCTAGACAAGTGAAAGCTGCCAACAAAGCCCTTTCCAACACCAGTAGCAGCCTCATAAAAGACTGGTTATTTTTTTGTTGACTCAGCCAGCTGCACAACACTGCCAAAGGCATCAAAGCCCTAGTCAGCAGAACCATCCATAGACTCAGTCCATCTACTCCAAATTCCAATCGAATCCAAACCAACCCACTCCAGCCTGCACTCAAGCCAACAACTTGTTGAAACGGCGCCCTGGACATGGGAGTATATCCCGCCCAAAGACGAACCGCTAGCAACAAAATTAGCAAAGTGAAAGCCAGAGCAACTTGTCGATGAGCTGCGGTGTATCCACTTGGCAACAGCCTGATAAGCACAGCTCCTGCCAGGGGCAACACCAACACCCATCCCAACAAAGCGTTCGCGGGCAAAAACGCCAATAGGGCAACGCCCATACCGCAACTACACAAGACCAAAGGCCACATAAAACGGAAAAAGAGTATACAAAAGTTTCTAAGAATCAAATATAGTGTGTTTTCGGCCTTAAGCACTCTACTTTTTGAAGACAGTTGTTTTCTATTTTGCGCAAATTGTTTGCTTTTCGCAATATGCTTCTAAAACAAGTATAAAATTATGTACACAGTTTTTAAACCTTACTATAAGGAAATATCTGCTTATTGTTTTTTATGCTTTTGATTTGAAAGCATGTTCTCTGCTCAGTCTCAAAGAGAAGGAAACATATCTCCTCACCATCGGAGATGGATTGCAGTCTTTGATTGCAATCTACACAATCGAAGATTGTGTTAGTGAGATATACAATGTGTCACATAGGTGACACATTTGTGACGCTAGCGCGTCACCAACCATCTTCGATGGTGAGAAAGGGCGTAGAAAATGAGAAGTTTTGCGGGAATCTTCGATAGCTCAGCGGTAGAGCGGTTGGCTGTTAACCAATAGGTCGTAGGTTCAAGCCCTACTCGAGGAGTCTGTTTACGCCCTTTGTTCACAAAAAGTTTGTTTTTCCTCACCATCTTCGATGGTGAGAGAATCCTCAATGTGTCACATACGTGACACATTCGTGACGCTAGCGCGTCACCAACCATCTTCGATGGTGAGATAATCATAAATTTTGTATGGATCCTTTGTTTGCATTGTTTAGTACTGGTGCTTGGATCAGTGCATCTTTGGTGTTGCGCAGTAAAAACCCAGTTCACTCCGTGTTTTATCTAGTACTGGTATTTGGACATGCTTCTGGCTTGTTGTTTCTACTAGGTCTAGAATACTTCGCTTTGTTGCAGTTGCTAGTTTACGTGGGTGCGTTGGCAGTGATGTTTTTGTTCGTGGTGATGTTGTTGGACATTCCAGTCACTGAAATCGTCGCTCATCAACGAGGCACTTTCCCCGTAGCTGCGCTATGGTTGGGGATGTTGGCCATTGCGTTGTGGCTGGCTCTACTTCAACCTGGTCAACTTGCTATTTTGCAAACTCCTTTGTTGCCATGGTTCGACGCTTCCGTGGAAAGGGCAAAGCCTTTGATCTCTTGGAATCGTTTGGCAGTAGCGACGACTCCTCTGGTACAATTGGCTGTAGCTCTGTATGGAATTCACGTAGATCTATTGATTTTGGCCTCTCTGGTCTTGTTGGTAGCTATGGTAGGAGCCGTGGCGTTGACTTTGAAACGCCGAGTGCAAGCTCCTTTGCACGACTTGTTTGCTCAACACAACCGAGACTTTCAGCAAGTGGTGTGTTTGGTACAAAAGTCAAAAACTGCATTTTCAGTCACTGTATTTTTGTCTCTATGTTTTTTAAAACTCTCATATAAGAACAATTCCATCTTTTCGTAATTTTATTCATTAAAGATTCTAAGAGAAGCTTTTGATTTGTTTTATGACGGAATATTTGGGTGTTTTGGTATACTTGGCTTTGGCCACTGGACTGGGCATGGTGATTCTCACTTTGGTCACTAAAGTGAGGCCCCGTCGCTTGGACCTGGAAAAAGCAACTGCTTACGAATGTGGTTTCGATCCTTTCGGCGAAGCACGCTCTCCATTTGATGTAGGCTTTTATCTGGTGGCCATTCTGTTCCTAGTGTTTGATATTGAAGTAGCTTATTTGCTACCTTGGGCGCTGGGAGGAATGACGACTGGTTGGGCAGGTTTCACAGCCTTGATGGTATTTTTGGTGATTCTAACAATCGGCTTCGTTTACGAAATGCAGAAGGGAGCACTTGACTGGAATTCAATCAAAATACCTTTGTAATATCACTCTATTTTTAAAACTCCTATAAAAAATCTCCTTCAAATTTAATGAAAATAGGTTCTAGTCGTGTATAAGTTAGAGTGTGCATTCTACTATGTAAGTGCCCAAATTCTCTTTTATCCAGTGAATATGGCATCTTTGCGAATCAATTTTAAAAAATAACAATACTCTTTAAAAAGAGGCAGTTTCGAAATTTGTACGGTCCATGCGACTCTCACTAACACAATCTTCGATTGTGTAGATTGCAATCAAAGATTGCAATCCAGTCTTTCTGCAGGGACAAAGATGATGCGCAATCTCTTTAAAATTTTATATGGTTTCTTTTATGTGTACTATGGGCCTCTTGATCAGCTTGGCGACCTTTGTGGCTAGCTCGTAAATTGCGCACGATTGTGCGTTTTTGTATTGGTCACTAAGTTATTTTTATTACTTTTAAAATATTAAAAAAGAGACTATAAAGTGGTTCGAATCCACCGAATCAATTTTCATATGATTCGACAATATGGCGTATTGGCTCTTTTGGCAGCAAAGCCAGTTGCAACTTCTGCACTGAAGCAGAAAAATGTACCCGTCTCTTGTGCGATTCACGTTACAGAGACGTTGTGGTGCATTCTCACCGGTGTAACAACCAAAAGGTTTGTAACTCTGGTAGCAACCACACAAAAAAAGTCTAAATACTGTAGCAATGCAGCTTTCTATGCAAAAAAGGCAACCCGCAAAAGGCCGGTTTTTAATGACGAAACTCATTTTTTGCTTGTTGGCTGTTTGTTGGCAGATGGCTCCATGAAACTTCAAAGTAACGGCCAAAAAGCTCGCTTTGAAAATAGCCAAGGTGTTGTCAATATCGGCACCGCTTTGGCAGTTAACAAAGCATTGTACGATAAGCACTTGATTCAGTTTGTGAATCCGCGTTATAGCTTGAACTATCACAAAGGTGCTAAAATGTTCAGGGAAAGTTGCCATGTAATTTCTACTATGCATGAAAGTTTGGTTGCTTATCACAGTTTCTTCTATGATAGCAAAGAAAAACATGCAGGGCGAAAAATCCCAGATAGTCAACATTGGGTTAAAGTGATTCGACCAGATGTAGCATATTGGATGCATAGGTTGGAACCACAAACCTTGGTTTACTGGATTTTGGGCGATGGTGGCAGGTCCAAAAAGGGTATCCTGTTGTGTACAGATAATTTTCTAGAAAGTGAAGTTCGCTTCCTAGCAGAGATGCTGCGACAAAAATATGCACATTTGCAACTTTCTCCTTTGGTAGTTATTAACACCAGCAAAAGGACTTATGGTAGCCATCGAATCTTTCTCAGTCCCGACGACAAACGTAAGCTGCTTCCATTGTTGCAACCTTTCATTCATCTTGGTGCCATGTACAAATTCGATAGCACTTACGAAAAAGATAGGAAGTTCCGTGTAGATAACTTGACACTCAACGCCTTGGATCTGCTACGAGTAGAAAATACCGTTGCTATTCAAAAAATCGGTTCCATCCTTGCTTGTCAACACATGCCTGGACTTTCTTTCTTTTACAAAGGCAATTTGTTTAAAGTGGGCGATTTGCCCCGTATGCTGTATTATAGCGAAAATCTACGAAAAGTAGCGCTTGAGAAAAAACTACTCACTGAAAGTGAATTGCCACAATTTATTCCTTTGCCAGTAAAATACATGCAACAAATCGAACAGAAGCTAAAAATTGCAGAAACGGAAAAAGCAACAGAGCAGATGTTGCAATTGCAGAATCTGAAACAAAAATATTTTCAGCTAGAAATGGAGCTAAAAACATACATGTTTGAGACAGACCGTACTAAGGCAATTTTGGTAGATCGTTTTGGTTTTGATTTGCAAAGGATTTACACAAGTGCTGTATTGGAGCATCCTGAGTTGGCTCAAAGCACACCGAAAAAAAAGAAATCCAAGAAACCTGAGAAATCCAAAAAACCTGAGAAATTCAAAAAAAAAGGAATTTCAAAAGGGAGCTTTGGATTGGAACTCATTTGAAATTGTCAGAATGTGGAACAAAATCTAATTTCTTCTATAAAGACTCCACTAAATTTTGAAAATGATCCATGCATTTATTCGTTCTTTGAACACGGGAAAATCTCCCGCTGTTTTGAATTCTAAAAAATTGAGTGCGGCTGCGGAGAGCAAAAAACTTTCTACCGCATCTGCTGCTCATGCAACGGTGCATCATCACCCTTACCACCTGCTGGACCCGAGTCCGTGGCCAGCGCTGACTAGTTTGTCTGCTTTGTGGCTGGCTTTGGGAATGGTGTTGAGTTTTCACAAGTATGCCGCTGGCAGCACAGTGTTGACTTTCGCTGCAATTAGCTTGGTATACACTGTAAGCTTGTGGTGGCGCGACGTGATGCGCGAAAGCCGTCTAGCGTGCCATACCAGCAAAGTGAAACGTGGTTTGAAGTGGGGAATGATGGTGTTCATCGTTACTGAAGCTATGTTTTTCGTTGGTTTGTTGTGGGCGTTCTTGAACAGGGCTTTGATGCCGACGGTTCAGATTGGAATGAGGTGGCCTCCTGTGGGCATTGTTCCAGTCAAAGCGGACAGTTGGCACGCTCGTCCGATTCTGAACACTTGGTTGCTGTTGGCTTCTTATTTCAGCGCGAATGCTGCGAAGCATGCGTTGGATGCAGGAAACCGTCAACGTTGTGCAATCAATCTGAGGATCACAATTGGTTTGGGTTGCTTGTTCACTTTCTACCAATATTTGGAGTACAGTGATGCAGCTTTCACTTTCAGTGATTCTATCTTTGGAAGTACCTTCTACCTATCTACTGGTTTCCACGGTTTTCACGTGATTGTAGGTTTCTTGTATCTGACAGTTTGTTTGTTTACTCTGAAAGATGCGAGTGCATCTCAGTCCACGGCTCTGGACTTGGCAGTACTTTATTGGCATTTCGTAGACATTGTCTGGGTGTTCATCTTGATTTTGGTCTATGTGTGGGGTGGAGCTTTGCCAGCGTCCAGTTTCGAACTTTGCAGCGATGGACCTTGTGTGTTGCAAGGCGTTCTGCGCGAAAGGCGCTTGGATGCTTTCGAACATACTGCGTCAGGTTCAACATAAAGTTGCACTTCTATGTTTTGATTCACTTTTGAGTTTCTCCTTTTTCTCTTTCTATCTTTTGTACCTACAAAAACAAAGGTGAATGATAAAGAAGACAACATAGAGTTGAACATAGAGTCTTTGTTTTTTTGTTATACATTTATTTATTCACAATTTCCGAGTGTGATTTCGATTTATTGCACAAAAACTTTGCTGCTTTTTTTGCTCACCATCTTCGATGATGAGATATACAATGTGTCACAGTTGTGACGCGCTAGCGTCACCAACCATCTTCGATGGTGAGGAGATACACAGTGAAAAAAGCAAATATTTTATAAATTTTCTAAAGGTTGCTAGAAAGACACCCGAAGGCGGGCGAGCTTATCTTGAACAGGTTGAAGAGCGGTTCATTTCCGCGTTGGAGGACCGAACCCGTGTACGTGGTAATGTGCTGGGATGATTTGAGATAAGGCCAGTGAAAGGCTAATCAAGCCCGCGACATGCTGGTTTTTGGCGAAAAGCATTACGGTGCACTGTGATCTTTGTTGTATCCGTCGTGTTCAGGGAGATCCAAGGGGGAGGGCGGGTCTAAGCTGCGACTCTCCTATGGAAACCGTCAAGTACGACGTTATCGAGATCATGGACAGACCATGGGCGCTAAGGTCCGTGGTCGAGAGGGAAACAGCCCAGAAAGCTCGTTAAGGTCCCTAAGCGTGGGCTCAGTGTGAACGGTAGTATACTTTGTATATCTTATTCTTAAAAAGAATGAGCTTCTCTCACTAACACAATCGAAGATTGTGTAGATTGCAATCTTTGATTGCAATCCATCTCTGATGGTGAAAAGAGCAATTGAGCAAAGACTGCCAGCAAATAGGCTTGGAAGCAGCCAACTTGGAATGATAGCGTAATAGCTCACTGGCATAGTTTATATGCGCCCAACATGAACGGGGCTTCAGCTCACCACCAAAACGGCTTTAAAGTCAATATATGTTATTTGTATTTAAATCTATTTATTTTTTTGTTTCGATAGATGGTTTTTTCAAGCAACCACGAACCGAGCATAGACTCGAAATCTTCGGCTTGAAAGCAATACGTAGTGCCTTTGTGTGCGATCCGTTGTTCGGTCTATTGAATTTAAGGACTTTATAAACTATCTACACGTTGATACTTCGAGCGGGTATAACTCAGTTGGTAGAGTGACTGCCTTCCAAGCAGTAAGTGGTGGGTTCGAATCCCATTTCCCGCTTTTGATTTTGAAAACTATAATGTACCCGCTTATTCTTTTTACCCAGAAGTGGATAAGAAAAATAAACAGAGGTCTTGACCATGTGTAATCAGTATGGTTCAGAGAAACAAACTTGAATTTTTACATTGACTTTAAGGTAGCCAAATGTTCAGTAAGCGGTTGAAGGTTTAACGAAAGTTACACTGGACGCATCTGAAGTAAGCATTTTGACATGAGTAGCCACAAGTCCAGAAATGCTCACAAAACTTTTTGTGCGCATTGGACGGCCGAAAACCCCAGGTTTTCTGCGAAAGGCAAAACCGCGCAGAGTGAAACGGCTCCTCAGATCGTACCCGCTCGGGTAGATTAAGGGGCTGGCACCAGCATTTTCTCAGTGTACAATGATACTTTATACCAAACACAAACAACACGTTTGTCTATCCGGTTTTATAGATATGTATAAAACTCTAAGATTTTTTTTATTTTTTTAAAAAATCGATAAGATACTGTTTGCTAATATACAGCGCATACAGTTTTGGGAGCGTAGCTTAGTTGGTAGAGCGTCTGCTTTGCAAGCAGGAAGTCACCTGTTCGAATCAGGTCGTTTCCAAAAACAGTTTGTTTCTCTCACTATTTTATAGAGTTAGCATTCTTTCACTTAGGCACGGTACGCTGTCATCAAGTAGCGAACCGTCGGTGGACTGTGGAAACGGCGTCTAGCATAGAAACAATCACACTTGGCTGGATTGCAATCAAAGATTGCAATCTACACAATCGAAGATTGTGTTAGAGCGCGAAAAGTCACTGCACTTTTTAGAATTCTAACACCCACTTTTTTCACTCATTTTGAAAAGGAGGTGGCTCGCTGTCTCTCACAAAGGATTGCAATCAAAGATTGCAATCTACACAATCGAAGATTGTGTTAGTGAGCGACACCTCGCCAAGTCTAGCAATAAGCACAATCAACAAAAGTACAGCAGAGAGGCGTCACACTGAGTTGTTCGTAAACCCCTAGGGGTTTACATCATAAACATGTGCAATATGCCTCAAAACGCGTCTGAGGGTGGATAGAGAGCATTTTGAAAAGGTATATCTCAGTGTGACATATTATTGACGCTAGCGCGTCACCAACCATCGAAGATGGATTGCAATCAAAGATTGCAATCTACACAATCGAAGATTGTGTTAGTGAGGAGCTCTCTGGTCAAAGAAACGAAAATCTACTTATGGCTGCGAAAGTCGTTATATGCCAGTGAATTACACAATAGACGGGGTTTCTCTGCGGATCTGGCTGCTGCGTCAGCGGGCACCGCATTTTTCTAATTCTAACCACGCATTCTGTTTATTGATCCATTTACAACTTTTCATACTTGTTTTCAAACGAAAGCACCACTCTCGTGCAGCGAAAGGGCCCTTGTTTCCCTCAGGAACAAACACACACCGCATGAGGTCACAGTGACTCTATTAAAAATAACACTGCTCGTTAAAAGATTACTTCTACAAAATGTAACTTTTTTATGAAAGCTACATTGGCCAAACAGAGCCAATTGTTTAAATTTTTATTTTTACGATGGATACATGTCCATA